AAATTTAAAAATAAGATAAAAAAATATAGGTTATTTTTGTAAGAAATATAGAAACTATCTCTAATTTTTAGAGTTAAAAATATATTTTCTATATATTTAAAATATAAATAAAAATTATTCGCTTTAAAAATAAAGAAGAAATTTTTATTTATATATTCATATATATATAATAAATATCTAATCAAAAATAAATCTAATTCAAACTAATAATAGTAAATATTTTATCTTAAATAAATCTAATTCAAACTAATAATAGTAAATATTTTATCTTAAATAAAATCATAATCTAATTAATATTTCAATAATTTAATTAAATGTAATTCTTATTTAAAATATAATTAATTTATATTTATAATTATTGAATATGGAATTATAGTAAAATCAATCTTCTTTCTTCCTAAACGGAAAAAAGTGAAGAAAGAAGATTGAAATATTAGTATACTTATTGATGATAAATCATATTTGAATACAACTAAATAAGCAACGTAAAATCAACATACGAAATTTAGAAAAGACTATTAGATTAATCTATAATAAAACTTAATTTCATAAGTATCATATCTGAATTAAAGATATTATGATATTTGACTTAATTATTCTTATAGATAAATTAACGTTATATTATTTGATCATTATTCCATGATTAAATATTTAATCTTAATTAAAGTATTTTATATATTAATAGTTTAGTTATAGATAAAATATTTATTAATAGTAATCCTATAGTTATTATCCAATACTTGTTTAGTATAATTATATTATTACTGTTAATACCTATGATAGTTATCTAATTATCTTAGGTAAGATATTTATAATAGTAATCACATAAGCATTACTCAATACTTGTTTAGTATAACTATGTTATTGCTATTAATGTCTATAATAGTTATCTAATTATCTTAGGTAAGATATTTATAATAGTAATCACATAAGCATTACTCAATACTTGTTTAGTATAACTATGTTATTGCTATTAATGTCTATAATAGTTATCTAATTATCTTAGGTAAGTTTATTTATCTTTCTAAATAAGTTTATGTTCTATTTTGATTTTTTTTATTTTAAAAGTTTGATTCTGTCTTTATAATTTTTTTTATAAATTAATTATATGTAATTTTAATAATTTAAATTTAAACAGTAAGTAATATTGATAGCTATTTTAGTTTATATTCAGATATTTATTTAAAGTTAGATAAATTTTGTGCCAGCATTCGCGGTTATACAAATTTAATTGAAATTATTTTTTATATGTAATTTGATTATTTATTTATGATTTTAATTAAAATTTATTTAGGTGGAATTTATATGTTTATTAGTAATCTTTATTAATATTTTTATAAATATTAATTTTAAATTAGGATTAGATACCCTTTTATTTTTTGTTTAGATTAAATCAAAGAATATTAATAGTTATGTTCTATAAAACTTAAAGAATTTGGCGGTGGTTAATCTTTTCAGGGGAATCTGTTTATTAATTGATAAACCACGTTAATTTATACTTAAATTTAATTTGTATATCGCTATAATGAATAATCTTTAAGGAATTTTCTATTTTAATTATTTGATTTATATTAGGTCAAGGTGCAGTTTTATTTAAGTTTAAATGGATTACTTTAATTATAATTTATATTGGATGATTATATATAATTTTAATTTTAAATAGGATTTGATAGTAATTTTATATAATTATTTAATTTGAATTAAGTTATAAACCATGTACATATTGCCCGTCACTCCAAATTTATTGGATAAGTCGTAACAAAGTAATTTTACTGGAAGGTGAGGTTAGATTACTCAGAATGTAGCTTATATAAAGTTTACTATTTACATTTGTAAGAAGATTTCTCCTTTCTGATTTGTTAATAAATTATCTTTTTTTTATTTTATTTCTATTTGAGTATTATAATAAATTTGTATTTAATTTACTGTTAAGGTTTATTTTTAATTTAAAGGTCAAATTTATATTACCTTTTGTATCAGGGTATATTTATTTATTAATTTATTTTTTATTCCCGAATATTGGATATTTATTTTTATTTTGATTAAGTTGTTTTATAAACTTATCTAATTTAATTATTGTAATTAAATGTTAACGTTCTTTTTTATATCTGGTTATTAAAAATTTAATTTAATTATAGTATTCTTTTTATATTTATTTTATATATATATATAGGAACTCTAAATTTATTAAGGATAATCTTAATATAAAATTATAATTTATTTTTTTTTATTTTTATTATTAATAGAATCTTTTTATATAGTTCTTAATAGATTAGTTTATATTTATATAATTTTATTAAATTTAATTTTTTATTTAATTTTTTTATTTAATTTTTTTATTTTTTAATATTGATTTAATAAGTATAATTTTTAATTTAAGTTTTATGAATTCGGCATAATTAATTTTCAACTGTTTATCAAAAACATTTCTTTATGTACATTTATATAAAGTAATTTCTGCCCAATGATTAATTTTATTTAAATGGCTGCAGTATATTGACTGTACAAAGGTAGCATAATAATTAGTTTTTTAATTGGAAACTTGAATGAAAGGATAAATGAAAAATTATCTTTATTGACTTTAGTGTTAAAATTTTATTTTTTGGTTAAAAGGCTAAATAGTGTTTTAGGGACGATAAGACCCTATAGAATTTAAAATATATATTGACTGTGGTTTTTTTAGGTTTAATTTATTCATTTAATTTAAATTTTTAATTGGGGTGATTAATAAATTTAACTTTTTTTATTTAATTCATTAATTTATGTTATTAAGATCCTTTATAAGATTGTAAGATAAATTACCTTAGGGATAACAGCGTAATTTTAATGGAAAGTTCATATTTAAATTAAAGTTTGCGACCTCGATGTTGAATTAAGATATAATTAAGGCGTAGATTCTTTAATAATAAGTCTGTTCGACTTTTATAATCTTACATGATTTGAGTTCAAACCGGCGTGAGCCAGGTTGGTTTCTATCTTAAAATTTATTTTAATTATTAGTACGAAAGGACCATAATTAATAGTTTTCATTATGGTTTTTGACTAGATTGACAGAGTTGAATGTATTAATTTTAGAATTTAATTAGGTAATAAGTAGTTGCATCTAGTAATTTTTTATTTAATTTGTTTAATTATTTTATTGATAGTACTTATTTCAGTGGGGTTTTTTACTTTAGTTGAGCGTAAGGTTTTAAGTTATATACAATTACGTCAGGGTCCTAATAAAGTAGGATTTTTAGGTCTTTTACAACCATTTTCAGATGGTGTGAGGTTATTTATTAAGGAGGACTTTATACCTATAAATAGAAATTTTATTATTTATATTATTTGTCCTATATTAGGTTTAATTTATTCTTTAGCTTGTTGGGTTTTATTTCCTATTTATTATAACTTTATTGAATTTAATTATAGTTTATTATTTTTTTTATGTTTTTGTGGTATTGGGGTTTATTTTATAATTATTTGTGGGTGATCATCTAATAGAGTTTATTCAATAATTGGTAGAATGCGGGGGGTATCCCAAGCTATTTCTTATGAAGTTTCTTTATCTTTTTTTTTAGTTATTTATTTTATTTTATGTGATAGATATAGATTTATAAATTTATTTTTTTGTCAACTTAGTTCTTGATTTGTATATATTTCTTTTCCTTTATTTTTTTGTTGGTTTTCTTGTTGTTTAGCTGAGACTAATCGTTCTCCTTATGATTTTTCTGAGGGGGAGAGAGAATTGGTTTCTGGGTTTAATATTGAATATGGTGGGGGTTTATTTGCTTTCTTATTTATTTCTGAATATTCTAGTATTATTTTTATTTGTTTAATTACTTGTATATTATATTTAGGGGGTAACTTTTTTTCTTTATTTTTTTATATTAAAGTTATTTTTATGTGTTTTTTATTTATTTGGGTACGATCTTCAATCCCTCGTTATCGGTATGATAAATTAATATATATAGCTTGAAAGTGTTATTTGCCTTTATCTTTAAATTATTTTTATTTTTTTATTTTTATTAAATTAGTTATTATTTATCATTTTTTTTTGTTAAGTTAATAAATTTAACTCTTACTTGTATTTTCAAAATACATGCTTTATATAAGCTAATTAACTTATGAAATTAATTTATCTCATATAATTAATATTATAGGGTTTAAAATAAAGTATAAGAAATATAAAATAGTTAGTATTAGTCCAATTATTGTATAAGGTGATTCTACTGGTTTTATTCCTATTCAAGTTAATAGTAATACTGTTATAAAAAATATTCAAAATAATATTTGATTTATTGGGTAAAAATTTATTCCTTTGAATTTTGATTTTGTAGATACTGGAATAAATAAGAGTATTAAAATTGATATTAGTAATGCTATTACACCTCCAAGTTTATTTGGGATTGATCGTAAAATTGCATAAGCAAATAGGAAGTATCATTCTGGTTGAATATGAATAGGTGTAATTATAGGATTAGCAGGATTAAAATTATCAGGGTCTATAAGTATATATGGTTTATAAAAATTTAATGTTAGTATAATTGTTATTATTATAATGATTCCTATAATATCTTTAATTGAGAAGAAAGGGTGAAATGGGATTTTATCAATATTTGAATTTATTCCTATTGGATTTGAAGATCCTGTTTGGTGTAAAAATATTAAGTGAATAATTACTATTATTGAAATAATAAACGGTATTGTAAAATGGAGTCTAAAAAATCGTGATAAAGTTGCGTTATCAACAGCGAAACCTCCTCAAATTCATATTACTATGCTATTTCCAATATAAGGAATTGCTGATATTAAGTTTGTAATTACTGTAGCTCCTCAAAAAGATATCTGTCCTCATGGTAAAACATACCCTAAGAAAGCTGTTATTATAGTTAAAAGTAATAATAATACACCTAAGACTCATGTATAAATTAGTTTATATGATCCATAATATATACCACGTCCTGTATGTATATATAAGCAAATAAAAAACAAAGATGCTCCATTAGAATGAATTGTTCGTATTATTCATCCGTAATTAACGTTTCGTATAATGTGACTAATTGAATCAAATGCTATAGAAGTATTTGGTGAATAATGTATAGATAAAATAATTCCTGAGATTAATTGTATAGCTAAACATATACTTAATATTGATCCAAAATTTCATCATAATGAAATATTTAAGGGGGCCGGTAAATCAATTAGTAAATTATTTATGATATTTATTATAGGGGTTTTTCGTATAGATTTATTCATATTTAGATCGTAATGGTCCTTTATAAGTTTTAATTATTTTTGATACTATGATTATTGCTAATAGTAGGTAAAAAATTATAAATATTGAAATGTATATTGTTTTGTTATTAAACATTTTAGATAAGGATATGTTTTCAATTCTAGTAATTGATCTTTCTATAAAATTTGTTTGTCTTGTGAATATTTCATCTATAGGTATAAATATAATTATTATAATAAGTCTTAAGTTGATTTTTAGATTAACTTTTTCATTTGATGCAATTCTTCTTATATAATTAAATAAAATTAATAATCCTCCAATTATTATTATAAATGTAATTAATCTAAATCATGAAGAAGGTAAAATTTTATTAATAAATAATGTTGTTAATATAGTTTGTATTAAAAGATTAATACCTATTTGTATAGGGTTTGTTATTAAAGGGGTTATAGATACTATTGTGATTATTAATTTAATAATTATAATTTCAGTAAGTAGTTTAGTTTAAAATTTAGGTTTTGGAGGCTTAAGATATTTTTAATCTTACTGATGTTTTAAAAGCTTAGCTTAAATTTAATTTACAAGATTAAAATTTTTATTTTAAATTATTAAAACCTATGAGTTTTTATATAGTTTTATATTTTTATTTTATTAGTTTATCTTCTTTAATTTATATACGAAAACATATTTTATTATCTTTAATACTTTTAGAGTTTGTTGTTTTATCTTTATTAATTATAATTGTTTTAAGTTTTTTATACAGATTTATTTTTTATTATTATTTGTTTATAATGATATTTTATGTTTGTGAGAGTGTATTAGGTTTAACTATCTTAGTAACAATAATTCGGAATCACGGAAATGATTATTTGAATGTAATATTTAAATGATAATTATTTTGTATATAACTTCTTTGATCCTTAATATTTATATAGTAAATTGTTGGTATTTATATCAATTAATACTTTCTATTATATTTATAACTTTGTTAATAAAAGTAAATTTAAGAATAAGTTTTAGATATATTTTTTATGATTTTGGGTTAGATTTTATTTCATTTGGTTTAGTAATTTTATGTATTATTATTTTGAATTTAATAATTATTAGAAGAAACTTAATTAATCTTGGAAGAAATAGTATATCCTTTTTAAGAGTAAGCTTATTTTTGTCTTTAATGATTATTATGTTTTTTTTTTCTTTAAATGTGTTTTTTATGTATATTTTTTTTGAATTAAGATTAATTTTTATAATTATTATATTATTAGGCTGAGGATATCAACCTGAGCGTTTAGTTTCTGGGTTTTATTTATTGTTTTATACAATTTTTTCTTCTTTACCTTTTTTATTATTAATTTTATATTTGTATATATTTTCTTTTTCTTTTTTTTTTGATTATTTAAGTTATTTTAGAGGAAGATTTTTAATATATTTTATTTTTATATTCTCATTCTTAGTTAAGGCCCCAATGTTCATTTTTCATTTCTGACTTCCTAAGGCTCATGTTCAAGCTTCAGTAGCTGGTTCTATAATATTAGCTGGTTTAATATTAAAGTTAGGGGGTTATGGAATTATTCGTTTTATATTTATTTTTGAATTAGGTTTTAATTTAAATTCTTATATTACTTATTCATTTGTTATTTGAGGCTCAGTTTTAGTTAGTTTAATTAGTCTTATCCAAGGAGATATAAAGATAATAGTTGCTTACTCATCTGTATCTCATATAGGTTTGTGTCTCTTAGGTTTATTAAGTATAAGTTTTTTTGGTTTAGTTGGTTCTTATATTTTAATAATTGGTCATGGAATTTGCTCTTCTGGTTTATTTTGTTTAGCTAATATTTTTTATTTTCGTCTTAATAGACGGAGTTTTTTTATAATTAAGGGTATGATTTTGTATATGCCAAGACTTACTATATTTTGGTTTTTATTATGTTCTTTTAATATAAGTTGTCCCCCTAGACTTAATTTTATTGGGGAAGTTCTTATTTTATCTAGAATAATTAGGTATTGAGAGTTAAGTTTTGTTTACTTTATTTTAGTATCTTTTCTTTGTTCATGCTTTTGTATGTACTTATATCTTTATAGACAACATGGTATATATATTTACTTATTTAGTTGTAGTATTGGGGAGGCTCGTGAATATTTAATTAGTTTCATTCATGTATTTATGCTTGTATGTTTTGTTCTGTTGACCGATTTGTTTTAATTTAAGTAGTTTATATAAAATATAAAGTTGTGGTCTTTATGAAGTTTGGGCCTTAAATCATTATTAATTATAAGGTCTATTTGGTTTGGATAATTTTGCTTTCCTTTTTTTTTTTTTTTTTTTTTTTTTTAGGTCTTTATTTTTTAGTAAGTGATTGCACTGTTATATTGGAGTATAGGATTCTTGGTTTAGGTAGAGTTGAAATTACTTATTTGATCTTATTAGATTGAATTTCAATGTTTTTTTGTTGTTTGGTTATAATTATTTCTTGTATAGTAGTTTTATATAGATTACAGTATATGGGTATTTCTAGATATTCTTCCATTCGTTTTTTGTATTTAATTATTTTATTTATTTTAAGAATGTTTATGTTAATTATTAGTCCTAACTTAATTAGTATTATATTAGGTTGAGATGGTTTAGGTTTAGTCTCTTTTTGTTTAGTAGTTTATTATGATTCTTTAAGGAGATATTTATCTGGGATGATTACTTTATTAACTAATCGTTTAGGGGATATTGGTATTTTAATTTGTATTGGTTGACTCTCTTCTTTTGGAGGTTGGCATTTTGTTTTTAATAATTTTATGTATAGAACTTCTATTTTTTATTTAGTATTTATTTCATCTTTTACTAAAAGTGCACAGATCCCTTTTTCTTGCTGGTTACCAGCAGCTATATCTGCTCCAACTCCTGTGTCGGCATTAGTTCATTCTTCAACTTTGGTTACTGCAGGGTTATACTTAATTATTCGTTTTTTTAGTTTTTTTTTTTATATAAATTATTTTTGTATATTTATTAGTTTGTTAACTGTTATTATGTCTTCATTTTGTGGTTTATTTGAATTTGATTTGAGGAAAATTGTTGCTTATTCAACTTTAAGACAGTTGGGGTTAATAATGTTTTCTTTATTTATAGGGTTAGTTGAATTTAGATATTTTCATTTATTAAGACATGCAGTTTTTAAGTCTTTATTGTTTCTTTGTTCAGGTATTTTTATTTATTATATAGGTGATGTACAAGATATTCGTATATTAGGTTTTATATGTAAGTTGTTTCCTTTAACTTCTTCTTGCTTTAATATTTCTTGACTGAGATTGTGTGGAATTCCCTTTTTGTCTGGATTTTATTCTAAGGATTTTTTGATTGATTATTCTTTAAATTCTGGGTTAGATATTTTTTTGTATTCAATAATATATTTTTCTTTATGTTTAACTCTTTTTTATAGATTTCGTTTGTTTTATTACACAATAATTATAGGTTCAAGTTTTTATGTATTTAATTTTGTTAATGATTCTTTTGATTATATAAAGTTTAGAGTTTTTTTTTTGTCTTTATTTAGAGTCTTATTTGGTTGTATATTTAATTGATTAATTGGTTTTGATTTAGTACTTGTTTGTTTTCCTTTATATATTAAGTTAATTATTTTATTAATTATTTTATTTAGACTATGGGTTATTTATGAAATTTTGAATTTAAAATTTGCTTTGGGGATTTGTTATTTGAATTTTAATACTTATGTTTGGTTTCTTAATGGTTTTATTCCTTATTTTTATAGAAATATATATGTTTATGGTAGGGGTATATATAATTTTTTATTTTGAGGGGAATATTATGGGTTAATAGGAATTACTTATTTATTTCCTTATTGATCTAATTTAGTTCAATTGGTTTTTTTGGGTGGTTTTAATTTTATTTTATTACTTATAATATTTTCTTTTATGGTTATATTTTAATTCTTATAGCTTATGTTTTAGAGTTTAATATTGAAATTATTAATGAGTAATTAATTACTGAGAATAATTCTTAAGATTTTATCTAATTATTTATTGAAATTAAATTGTTTTGTTTAAACTATAAGAATAAGAGGTAAACGTTTATTTCGCTTAGAAATTAGTTAGCAGCTATTTCTTTTTATACCTCTTTTAATTGGATTATTTATCATTTATCTTATTAACAATAAGATGCCTCTTTTTGGCTTCAATTAAACATGGAGAAATTTATCTCTTATATTAGGTCGAAACTAATTGTATTTATTACTTCTGTGTTTAAAGATTAACAATTTTGTACTTTTCAATTGCAATTTGAATGTTATATTTAACTATAATCCTATTGTGTTCATTTAATAAGACCATTGAATCATTCATAGTATAAACCTATTATAATAATGGTAATAAATATGAATGATGTATGTATTCATGTGTAATATATAGAAATTTTTATTGTTATAATGGTTGGAGCAATTATAATAATTTCAATATCAAAAATTAAGAAGATAACTGCAATTAGGAAGAAGTGTGATGAAAATGGTAATCGTTTATAAGAGATTGTGTTTATTCCACATTCAAAAGGTGATGACTTGTTAATTTCTATTATTGATTTTTTTCTAATTATTTTAATTAGTATTATTATAATCAATGAAATTAAAATTACTATTGTTGTGTGTTTAATTATTATATCTATTACTTATTTTTGGGTAAACCTTAAAGTTGGAGGCTTTATATACTTTTTATACTAAATAAGTATCTACCTCATCAGTATACTGAAATATATAGGAATAATCAAATTACGTCTACGAAATGTCAATACCATGCTGCTGATTCAAATCCAATATGGTGATATGTTGAGAAATGTATATTTATTAGTCGTTTTATTATTACTGTAATAAATATAGTACCAATAATAACATGAATGCCATGGAATCCGGTAATTAAGAAGAATGTAGATCCATAAATTGAATCAGATATACAAAATGATGCTTCTAAGTATTCTATTGCTTGAATAATTGAAAAGTAAATTCCTAATATAATTGTAATTGTGATTCCTTGTATTGTTGCTGTTCAGTTTTTTAGTAATAAGGTGTTATGTGCTCATGTAATTGATAAACCTGATGTTAATAGGATTATTGTATTTAACAATGGTATATTTATAGGGTTGAAAGTTTCAATAGACTTAGGTGGTCATTGTATTCCAATTTCAATAGCAGGAGATAGTCTTCTATGGAAAAATGTTCAGAAAAATGATATAAAAAATATAATTTCTGATAAAATGAATAGAATTATTCCAATTTTTATTCTTGTTATTACTTTTTTAGTATGTAATCCTTGATATGTTGATTCTCGAATTATATCTCGTCATCATTGTATGGTTGATATTAATGTAATTAACATTCCTATTATTATTAGTGTATATTCATTTTTTATGAATATAATAGATATTCCTGCTGTTATTGTGAGTAATCCTATTGATGTTGTGATAGGTCATGGTCTTTGATCAACTAAGTGAAATGGATGATTATTCATTTATACTTCTCTTGAGTATAAATTTATTAATGTTGTAAATACGTATGCTTGAATTATTGATACAGCTAATTCAAATATTATAAGCATTATTAATATAATTATTATTAATATTATGTTATTATTAGATCCTATAAGAGCTATAATTAAGTGACCAGCGATTATATTAGCACTTAGTCGTACTGCCAGTGATCCTGGCCGAATTAAATTTCTAATTGACTCGATTATTACTATGAATGGTATAAGTACTGAAGGAGTTCCTATTGGAATCAAGTGAATAAGTATTGTTTTTGGGTTTTTTGTTCATCCAAATATTATTCTTGATATTCATATAGGAAATGCTATTGCTAGAGATAATGATATATGTGATGATGATGTAAATATATAAGGTAATAATCCGTTTATGTTTGTTAATATAATGTAAGTTATTAATCTAATTATAATAATTGATGATCCTTTAACTTTTAATGATGATTTAATTTCATTAAATATGAATTTGTTAATTTTTTCTTTAATTACCAGTATCTTGTTTATGTTATTTCAATATTTAATAGGAATAATTATTGTTGGTATAATTATTGAGATTCAATTAAGTGATATTAATCCTGTTGATGGGTCAAAGGTTCTAAATAGGTTTATTATCATTTTCAGTTAATTTTTGTTTTCTTAATATTTTTTATATATATTTTGTTTTCTTTATTATGGAATTTAACTGAAATTGTATACATTACTCTAATTGTTGTTATAATTAGAATTAATATTCATCATGATGGTGATATTTGTGGTATGAAAAGTTTATAATTATTATATTCATTCTTTGACAAAGAATTGTTTTTTATTAAACTAAAACTTTCATTAGAAGTAATCACTACTTTACTATAAATTGATTTAAGAGATCATTACTTGTTTTAAGTTACCTAATGAATTTTTAATTAATCATTTTATAAATATGTTGATGTTAATAGCTTCAGCTATAATAGGTATAAATCTATGGTTTGTACCACAAATTTCTGAACATTGTCCATAGTAAATTCCTGGTTTGTTAATATATATGTTAGCTTGATTAATTCGTCCTGGAGAAGCATCAATTTTAATTCCTAATGATGGGATTGTTCATGAGTGAATTACATCTAATGAAGATGTTAAGATTCGAATTGGTGTATTGAATGGTAAAATTATTTGATAATCTGTATCTAAAAGTCGTATTTCGTTATTTATTAATTCTTTATTTGGTTTTATATATGAATCTATATCAATTTTGTTTAGATCTGAATATTCATAGGATCAATATCATTGGTGACCAATTGTTTTAATTGTTAGTATAGGTTTATTTGATTCTTCAATTATATATAAAGTTTTTAGTGATGGTATTGCAATTAGAATTAATATAATAGCTGGGGTAATTGTTCAAATAAATTCAATTATTTGACCTTCTATTAAGAATCGATTAATTATTTTATTTATTAGGATTGAGTATATTATGTATATAACTATTATAGTAATTAAAGTTAAAATTATTATAATATGGTCGTGTAATGTAATTAATTGTTCTATTATAGGGGATGCTGGGTCTTGGAATATTAAATTTATTCATTTAATTTTTAAAGAAGTATTATTTACTTATATATGAATTTTAAGCTCATTACATTTTATCTGTCACTTTAAATTAGTTTGACATTATTGGTAATTCATTATAAGAATGTTCATTAGGTGGTAGTTTTTGTAATCATTCAATTGATGTTGAATTATTGTTATAGAATATTATAAATCGTTTTGCTATTATTGATTCTCATAGGATAAATAAGAATATTATAATTCTTAAAATTGATGTAGTTCTTCCTATAGATGATATTATATTTCATTGTATAAATATATCAGGGTAATCTGAGTATCGACGTGGTATACCATTTATACCTAAGAAGTGTTGTGGAAAAAATGTTATGTTTACCCCAATAAATATTAATAAGAATTGAATTTTTAATCATTTAGTATTTATTGATAACCCTCTAATTAATGGAAATCAATGGATAAATCCTGCTATAATAGCGAAAACTGCTCCTATTGATAGTACGTAGTGGAAATGGGCTACAACATAGTAAGTATCATGTATAATAATATCAATTGAAGAATTAGATAATACAATTCCTGTTAGCCCTCCTAATGTAAATAAGAATACAAACCCTGAAGATCATATTATTTGAATAGAAGATTTTTTAAACGATCCGTTTATTGTTGCAATTCATCTAAATACTTTAATTCCTGTTGGTACAGCAATGATTATTGTAGCTGATGTGAAGTATGCTCGTGTATCTACATCTATTCCAACTGTAAATATGTGGTGTGCTCATACAACAAAACCTAGTAAACCAATTGAGATTATAGCGTATACTATTCCTAAGTAACCAAATGATTCATTCTTTCCTCTTTCTTTATTAATAATATGAGAAATTAAACCAAATCCTGGTAAAATTAGAATATAAACTTCAGGATGACCAAAAAATCAAAATAAGTGTTGGTATAGGATAGGATCACCTCCACCAGAAGGATTAAAAAATGATGTATTTAAGTTACGATCTGTAAGTAATATAGTAATTGCACCGGCTAATACGGGTAAAGAGATTAATAGTAAAATAGCTGTAATTATGACGGATCATACAAATAATGGTGTCTTGTCTAATAATATTCCAGGAGTTCGTATATTTATTACTGTTGTAATGAAATTTAATGCCCCTATGATTGATGAGATTCCTGCTATGTGTAATGAGAAAATTGATATGTCTGTTCTAATTCCAGATCTTGCAATATTTGAAGATAAAGGAGGGTATAATGTTCAACCTGTTCCTACTCCTGAATCAATTAATGATGATGAAATTAGTATAAGGATTGAAGGTGGTAAAAGCCAGAATCTTATATTATTTAATCGTGGGAATGCTATATCAGGCGCCCCAATTATAATTGGTAATAATCAATTTCCAAAGCCCCCAATTATAATTGGTATAACTATAAAGAAAATTATAATTAGTGCATGTGATGTTACAATTACATTATATAAATGATCATTATTAAGAAATGAACCAGGTTGGGTTAATTCAGTTCGGATAATTATTCTGAGTATTATCCCTAATATTCCTGATCATATACCAAATATAAAGTATAATGTACCGATATCTTTATGGTTTGTTGAAAATAATCATTTATTCATTTGTTAAGGTGTCTGATAAAAGTAATAAATTGTACGTTTATTTATGAGTTAAAATTCTCTTAATAGGTTTTATAGTTTATATAAAAATATTAAATTGCAAGTTTAAAGAATATTTAAGACTTATCTTAATGATAATTTAAACTTTGAAGGTTTATAGTTTTTTAACTTAAAGTCATAAATTAAATATATAATAGAAACTAAGTTAATTGTATTAATTCATGTGATTTTTATTTTTTTTTTATGAATTAATCTTGTTCATTTTGTTTTTATTGATATTATAATTATTGATGAGTAAGATAATCGTATATATGTAAATGCAATTATTATTGATGATGAAATTATTATTAGCAATATTGTATAGTCTTTTATTGAAAGTATTAATTCAAATACTATTAATTTATTTATGAATCCTAGAAGTGGAGGTATTCCTATGAATGATAGTATTAAAAATCATATGTTTAATTTAATAATTTTTGACTGTTCAGTAATTATTAATTGGTTAATAGATTTAATTTTAATTGTTTTTATTATATTAATTATTGATCAAGTTAGTATTGAATAGATTAATAAATAACTTATTCATATAGAAGAAATTGATACTATTCTTAATATTAGTGTAAAGTTAAATACTGAAGAATGTCCAATAATTTTTTTTATTGATGTTTGATTAATAATTAATAAGGCAGAAATTAATAATGACATAATAATTATTGTATTGATTTTTAAATTTATATATGATATTACTACTATAGGAATAATTTTTATTGTAATTAATATTGTTATAAGTATGTTTGTTCTAACACCTTCTATTGTTGAAATAAATCATATGTTTATTGGTGCAATAGCTAATTTAATTAGTATTGCTGTAGTTATTAATATTTTATTATCTAGTATTGTTAATGAAGTTAAGATTGATATTATTAAAAGTGCTGAGCTGATTCTTTGTATAATAAAGTATTTTATTGCTGATTCTGTATATATTATATTTATTGAATTTATAATTGGAATAAATGACATTAATATTAACTCTAACCCTGATCATAGTATAATTCAGTTTCTTGATCTTAAAGAAATTAGTATTCCTATAATGATTATTGTTTTAAATAATAAAATTGTTGAGTTTAATTTAATTAAAAAGAAGGGTTAATATTCCTATATTTAAGTTATGAGCCTAACAGCTTTATTTAGCTTATCTTTTTGTAGTATAATGTTTATGCATATGAATTTTTGAATTTCAATGTAAAACTTTATTGTTTTTGTTACAGTTAATTAGGGTAATTATACATTTTTTATTCTATCAAAATAATCCTTTTATCAGGCACCTAATT